AGCCTCCAAAATATCTTTAAGTCCATGACCAATACCCCAGTTGGTCCTATACATATGACCAGCGATCAGGAAAAGAATAGCAATAGCTAAATGATGGTGCGCAATATCGCTCAACCATAGGCCACCGGTTATTGGATCTAGTCCTCCGCGAAAAGTAAGAAATTCTGCGTATTTGGACCAATTCAAGGTGAAAAAGGGGGTTGCTCCTTCGGCAAAACTAGGATAAAGTTGAGCCAAAAGGTCACGATTCAAGATAAATTCATGAGGAAGTGGTATCTCTTTAGGATCAACTCCAGCATCAAGAAATTGATTAATTGGTAAAGATACATGGATTTGGTGTCCCGCCCAAGAAAGAGACCCAAGTCCTAATAACCCCGCTAAGTGGTGATTCAACATGGATTCTACATCTTGGAACCAGGCCAATTTGGGAGCGGCTTTGTGATAATGGAACCAACCAGCAAAAAGCATTAACGATGCAAAAATCAATGCACCGATTGCAGTACAATAGAGTTGTAACTCACTAGTTATTCCAGATGCTCGCCAAATCTGAAAAAACCCGGAGGTTATTTGGATTCCTCGGAAACCCCCGCCTACATCACCATTCAAAATTTCTTGCCCTACTATTGGCCAAACTACCTGAGCACTGGGTCCAATGTGAGTAGGATCGCTTAGCCACGCTTCATAATTGGAAAAACGGGCACCGTGGAAGTACATGCCACTCAACCAAAGAAAGATAATGGAGAGTTGACCGAAATGAGCACTAAAGATTTTTCGAGAGATCTCCTCCAAATCACCGGTATGACTATCGAAATCGTGAGCATCAGCATGTAGGTTCCAGATCCAAGTGGTAGTATCAGGGCCCTTAGCTATTGTTCTTGAGAAATGCCCGGGTTTGGCCCATTCCTCAAAAGATGTTTTTACAGGATCCCTATCCACAACAATTTTAACTTCTGGTTCCGGCGAACGAATAATCATTAAGTCCTCCTCTTTCCGGACAAGACATACAAAGAGACCCGCCAACTGTCTTTTTAGTGAATCTTTGAAGGATAGATATTATGATTAGTCCTTTTCTTTACTATCTAACGCCCTTCTATATATATATTTTTAGTTATTCACTGGAGCAATTATATATTGAAGTCAATCCGAGGCAAGTGTTCGGATCTATTATGACATAAGGATTAGGTGCCTAACGGACATTGGTTATCCTGGAAAATTATTTCCAGACGTAACAAAAAAAGATTTTTTTTACGTTTTAATTTAATTTAAGAAGCTAGTGTATTTTTTTTTGAGGGTATAAGCCCCTATCTACATCTACTTTCCTTGAGTGAGCATAATAAAAATAGTTTTATTCGATTCCAAATTCCAAGAAACTCATTAGAATTATTCAAAAAATAATCCTGATATATTTAGGTATAAATATTTATATTGCCCCCCCTTTTTATTTGCTTTATTACTTCTGTTCGAGAGCCTATCCCTATTGTTTATCCCTATGAAATAGGATATAAAATTGAAGGTAGAAGAAAGGGATATAATGAAATTCTTGATTCGATCTTCCTACCAAAATTATTTCATTAATGGATCAACAACCAAATCACCCATTTTAGGAAAATAGAGAGTGGTCTTATTCAAATTCAAAACGCTTCGTAATCTTCAACCAGTTCTGTGCTTCAATATAATTTCCCGGAGTAAGCGCTATAGCTTGTTTCCAATACTCAGCAGCTTGATCAAACCAAGCTTCTGCAATTTCCGAATCACCCTGTAGAATGGCCTGCTCTCCTCGGTCGGAATAGGCAGTTCCTTCCCCTAGAACCGTACTTGAGAGTTTCCTACCTCATACGGCTCAGAAATTGCTATCTTAATTTCCCCTATCTTAACTGAATTCAATTTCTCAAAAATCGATCCAATTTCTTCTTGGGTTAAGCAGAAGAAGTTAATTACCTAAGTTTCAAACCCTAATTTTGATCAATAATCAGTCTGATCTTTTCTCCCACCTTCAGAATAATGGAGCATAGATAGACCTATATCCTTCGTTCTAATTTTCTGAAAGGTAACTATCTCGGTTTCGTGTCTTTCATATATGAAATTTCTATAGAATCCTTGAAAAAGACTTTTTCCCATAAGAAAGAAAAAAGAACTTACTATCTTTGGGATCTGATACTACACCGCTGCTGAATCCTTTACTTTAGTGGATCGGCTCTATTACATAAGCAGATTCCTAAATTTTGCCCCATATCCTGGTATAATTAAGCAGTTTTTTTTTAGTTGTATCGACCCAGTCGCTCACTAATTGATCTTTACGGTGCTTTCTCTATCAATTTGAGACTTTATCCATAGAGTAGTAGTATAGGCTCTACTTTCTTCTTATTTTGATTCTCGTGAAGTGTTCTTCGTTCCTACAGCTGATAGGGCAAAATCATTGTTTTGACGATCCCTATGTAGAAAGCCCTTTTTCTAGTATTTACTAGAAAATTTCATCTTTTTTTCTTCTTTCTATAGTGGAGATAGTCGCACGTAATGACAGATCACGGCCATATTATTAAAAGCTTGCGGTAAGAAGGGGTTTCGTTCTAGCGCCCGGAAATAATATTCCAAAGCCTTTGTATGCTCTCCATTGCTTGTGTGTATAAGGCCGATGTTATATAGTATATAACTTCGATCATAGGGATCAATTTCTAGTCGCGTAGCTTCATAATAATTCTGCAAAGCTTCCGCATAATTTCCTTCGGATTGAGCCAACATCCGTTACGGTCGTTCATTCTATTCAAAAAATCTCCGTTCCAAAACCGTACATGAGGTTTTCATCTCATACGGCTCCTCCCTTCTGTACATAGTACTAAGCAAAAAATCTAAAAAATCTATAGAATGAAAATAGAATTAGTCCCACTCATTATGGACCGAAAGGGGCTGGTATTTTTCCAAGAAATCTCTAGCCAACCTTCCCCCAAGAGGTTTTTCTTAACACCAATAAATTCTATTAATGCTAAAGGAAAACGATAGCTCCAGGAATTTCTTTGTTCTCAACGCTTCCTATTTAGAGGAATTAGCCACTTCAACGACCTTTGATGGTTATAAGGGTATCCAAAGTACAAACCTGATGGTTGTTTGCTATCCCAACCATTTTTCCCAACCCTGATACCGATCAGGAAAGGGCTAATTTCTAACAAAGTTTTTCTGTTGTTGATTCCTATTTCGAGGTGTAGTGCTTTTCTCCCCTATGCTGCCTATTGGTCCTAGTAAAGTAGGATTGGCCTGTAATACAGAACCTATCCTGTAGGTGTAACCTTTCGCTCAATACTCAAATCTACAATTGAAGCATCTAAGGCCACATCAATCGAGGATACACGACAGAAGGAATTGGTAATTCACCTCACCTTCCCCAAGCGCGGGTTTCCTTTACTAATTTTGTTCTCTCTATGCGAACCCCCTCTCTTTCTCGTAAGACTGAGATGTAGGTAGGGCTAAAAAAAAATAAATAAAATAAAAAGAGTCAAATCGCACCATCTCTATAATAAGTAAATGCTTTTTTTTCCCCCGAGGTTGTCGGAATTATTTGCAATAAAATATTGGCTACAATCGAGGAGGTCTTATCAATGAAATTTCCATTTATACGGGATCTAGGCATAATTCCCAATCCATTCTATATAGAATTCTTTTCATTCTATCACAAAATAACATAAAAACATTTGATTTGATTCTTCAAAATCGCCCCATATGCTCTAACTGGATAAAAGAGGTATGAATTTTCCGTTCAGCTCAAATTGTCTCCTTTTCCTTGGACAAGAAGAGATATGAAATATTTGACTAAGATTGCATTTCATTCCACTTTCCTATTTCTCAACAACAATTTCTCTCATCAGCTATTTCGCGTTTTCAAAGTCATTAATTATCCCATACCTTTTTTTGTTTAGATTGTACGGCGTAAAGTACCTTATGCAAATAGAATTCTAGGGTTCCTTTATTTTCTTATGGAATAATAAGAATTTTTCTATTATCTTTTTATTTTGGTTTTCCCAAAAGAAAAACTTTTGAGGGAGTGGAATTCCTAGTAAAAAAAATAAATAAAGGACCCTTACACTTAGATAAAAAAAAAGAATTTTTCCAATAGAGCCATGGAATCCCTGAGTGGTTGTGGCTGTACCTGTACTGCAGGAATACGAAAACTCGCTATTCATTCAGTTTATTTTCCATAATAAGATTATGTAGGAGAGATGGCCGAGCGGTTCAAGGCGTAGCATTGGAACTGCTATGTAGACTTTTGTTTACCGAGGGTTCGAATCCCTCTCTTTCCGTTTCTCTTAATTCATCAAGGTTACCGATTACAATGTATCAAATCAAATAACAATTTATTTGATTTCAGCAATAATACCTTTATTTAAATAATACCTTTATTTAATAGAAATTCTCTAAAGCAAATTACTTTGGTATGTAAAATACACATGGAGGAAATAACAAAAAAGAAAAAAGATCCTAAGGTTAATCTATTTCTGCTAGGTGAATGGGAAAATACGAATTAAGAGCCTTAGGTCGATTTAGTTCGGGGAAAGGGGAAGGGGAAAAAAATTCTATGAACCTTTCCTTTTTCATTAAGTTCAAGTCTGACGAGAGTAATATTCTACAACTAACAACTCATTTATTTTGAGACCAACCCACTTTCTATCTAGGATTTTTTGTACTAGTCCTTTATATTGCAATGTATCAACCGTCAAATGCTTTGGCAATTTCCCCGGATCGGATGAAGCAATAGAATTTTGAACCAGACGTTTTGATCTTTGGTTATCCTTCGTAGTAATAATATCTCGGGGTTTGCAACGAAAACTTGGTATATCAACTATACGACCATTAACTAAAATATGTCTATGGTTAACTAATTGCCGGGCCCCAGGAATGGTTGAAGCCATACCCAATCGAAAAACAATATTATCCAAACGCATTTCAAGTAATTGTAGTAAAACCTGACCTGTTGACTTTTTTGCTTTTCCAGCGATATGTACATATCTAAGTAATTGTCGTTCTGTCAGACCATAATGAAAACGCAATTTCTGTTTTTCTTGAAGACGAATACGATATTGCTCTTTTTTCCCAGAATGGAATTTCTTTTTCAGATTACTTCCGGATTTAGGCGTTTTTCTAGTGAGTCCTGGTAAAGCTCCCAGACGGCGTATTTTTTTTAAACGAGGTCCTCGATAACGGGACATGAAGACTCCTTTTTTTTTTTTATTGAAATTCCATTTTACACAATAAATTTCATTGTATTTACATTACAGAATACATCGAAATTAAAACTGAATTAAACTAAAGGATAAACAGAATAAAATCTACTAAAGTACCACAAAATATGGAATTTCATTAACATCTGGATTTTATATATATATATTATTTATTTTAATGTTTTGTATCTAGCAAAATTGTAAGGTAGAACGACATAATGGACCCGCGATTTTCCATTTAATTCGAAGAAAAAAAGAGATTCTTGTTCATGGAACATCGATAGAGAAAAAAGCCGACTATCGGATTTGAACCGATGACCCTCGCATTACAAATGCGATGCTCTAACCTCTGAGCTAAGTGGGCTTACATAACAGAAATAGTGTAACAAATAAAAATATATATAGGAAATCTCTAAAATGGCAGATCTTAATTATTAATCTTAGTTATTATTATTAACTAGTTCGAAATTGGAAATTCTACTTAGAAAAAAAAAAAAGAATGAATATCAAGCGTTATAGTATGATTTAGAATACTCTAAAAAGTGAAAGAGAGGGGGGGTGGGGGAGAGAAAAACTTTTGGATATATTGATTCTGATTGAATTGCAAATATATCAACAGTAGAATCAATGCAATTCAGAATTGCAATAAGCGGGGTCTCTCGAATAGAGACGAGCTGCTAGACTAGGTCAAATAATGAATTCAATGATTCAAAAAAAAAACTAAGAGATGTAAGAAATTACACAAGGAATCCTGGTTTCAAAGAAAAAAAAGGAAAATGGGGATATGGCGAAATCGGTAGACGCTACGGACTTGATTGTATTGAGCCTTGGTATGGAAACCTGCTAAGTGGTAACTTCCAAATTCAGAGAAACCCTGGAATGAAAAATGGGCAATCCTGAGCCAAATCCCTTTTTTGAAAAAACAAGTGGTTCTCAAACTAGAATCCAAATGAAAAGGATAGGTGCAGAGACTCAATGGGAGCTATTCTAACGAATCGAGGTGTAATTACGTTGTGTTGGTAGTGAAACCCCCTCTAAATTAGAGAAAGAAGGGATTTATACATCTAATACACACGTATAGATACTGACATAGCAAACGATTAATCACAGAACCCATATCATAATATATATAGGTTCTTTATTTATTTATTTTTTAGAATGAAATTAGGAATGATTATGAAATAGAAAATTCTGAATTTTTATTGGAATTATTGTGAATCCATTCCACTCGAATATTGAGTAATCAAATCCTTCATTTCATTGTTTTTTAGATCTTTTAAAAAGAGGATTAGATTAATCGGACGAGGATAAAGAGAGAGTCCCATTCTACATGTCAATACTGACAACAATGAAATTTCTAGTAAAAGGAAAATCCGTCGACTTTATAAGTCGTGAGGGTTCAAGTCCCTCTATCCCCAAACCCTCCTTTATTCCCTAACCATAGTATTAATCCTCTTTTTTCTTTTCTCAATGGGTTTCAAGATTCATTAGCTTTCTCATTCTACTCTTTCACAAAGGAGTGCGAAGAAAACTCAATAGATCTTATGCTATTCATTAAATAGATTTATTTTTTATTAGAGTATTGGCAAGGAATCTCAATTATTAATTAAATTTTGAAGTATTATTAATATTAAGTAAGCCATCCACAATGCATAGGACTATCCCCCCATTTCCAAATTAGGAATGGAATACTTTATTGATTTTTTAGTCCCTTTAATTGACATAGATGCAAATACTCTACTAGGATGATGCACAAGAAAGGGTCAGGATAGCTCAGTTGGTAGAGCAGAGGACTGAAAATCCTCGTGTCACCAGTTCAAATCTGGTTCCTGGCACAAAAAAAAAAAAAAAAAGAATCTACCAAATATGGTACAAATACTTTGAGATGCATTGGGGTACATATTCATTAATAATCTAGATAGTATACACTAAGTAGATAAATCTCTAAACACTTCTTTTTAGAAAAGGGTTCTCTGGTTCTTTTCTTTATCTTTATGGTATAGAGGGAGGTGAAATTAGGTGCCCTTTTCTTCATTTTTGCATTTCTGATTAATTTTGTATTCCGCTATTCCGAATAATATTTTTTTCTTGATACTTACTTTCCTAATTGTTCTAAGTAATGCGCGCGGTACAAAGTTCGTGGTAGGAACTTCTTTGAGTCATTATATTTTTCTGTTCATACGAAGGAAATGAATATGTGATTTTCCAAATTGGAAAATCGAAATGAAGCCCTTTTTTGATCAGTCTATCTGGACCTTATCAGTCTATCTGGACCTTTTTGTATAATTGAATA